TGGTATGGAAACTTAACAAGTGATAACTTTCAAATTCAGAGAAACCCTGGAATTAAAAATGGGCAATCCTGAGCCAAATCCTATTTTACGAAAACAAATAAGGGTTCAGAAGAAAGCGAGAATAAAAAAAGGATAGGTGCAGAGACTCAATGGAAGCTGTTCTAACAAGTGGGGTTGACTTCTTTACGTTATTACATTAACGTAATCCTTATATCAAAACTACAGAAAGGATAAACCTATATACATACGTATATGTACTGAAATCCTATCTCAAATGATTAATGACGACCCGAATCTTTATTTATTTATATTTCTATAAATAATAAATAAAAATCGAAAGAGTTGTTGTGAATCGATCCAAATTGAAGAAAGAATCGAATATTTATTAATAAAATTTATCGTACGAGAATAAAGATAGAGTCCCATTCCACACGTCAATACCGACAAGAATGAAATTTATAGGAAGAGGAAAATCCGTCGACTTTAGAAATCGTGAGGGTTCGAGTCCCTCTATCCCCAAAAAGGCCCGTTTGATTCCCCAATTATTTATCCGATCCGCTCTTTTCATTTCGTTAGCGGTTTAAAATTCGTTATGTTTTTCAATCATTCTACTCTTTTACAAATGGATCTGATTGTGGAAATTTTTTTTTTCTTATTACAATATTTGTGATATATATGATACGCGTACAAATGAACATCTTTGAGGAAGGTATCCCCACTTCCAATTTGAATGATTAACAATACATATCATTTCTTGTACTGTATTAAAACTTATAAAGTTTTCTTTTTGAAGATCCAAGAAATTACAAGGTCTGGATAAAGCTTTGTAAGACTTTTTTTGTCTTTTTAATTGACATAAACTCAAGTTATCTATTAAAATAAGGACGATGCACGGATAATGGTCGGGATAGCTCAGCTGGTAGAGCAGAGGACTGAAAATCCTCGTGTCACCAGTTCAAATCTGGTTCCTGGCACATGATTTATTTGTATGAGTATCCGTTTTACAAATGAATTGATATGGGTCAACATACATATTCATTACTAGTCTATATCATAATAGATACTTATCTATCTAGGTGTCTGAGAATATACCCTTTCTAGAATTATAGAATAGATGCTAGAATTATAGAATAGATGAGTAAAGAGTATGTCTATAAAATCTGTAAAATTAAAAAAAAATTAGATTTTACTTCCTTTTCTTTTTTATTTGTTCATACGGTGCCTCTTACCGTTCAAAAACAATGTTAATACTTTAGATATTTAATACTTCATACATATTAAAATAGAAAGGTTAAATTAATTGGTTGAAAGACTCAAAGGTATAGTCTCGCGGAGTTGAAAGGTGGGAATAACCAAGATTCATTTCAGATACAGTACAAATAAAATCCAAGCCCTCCTCTCATTTCGTTGTCTTTTCTTTTCATATTCTATTTCTTCATTTCCTCCTATGTGACTTTGTCGAACTCATTTAAGTTTTGTGCGTGGTACATAGTTCATGATGCGAAACTCTTTTAGGTCATCCTAATACTAATTGTATTTTTTTAATTGTCTTGTTTTTTTTTTATTTATCCTTTTTATTTCTATTTTTTATTGTTTCTATTTTTATATATTATATATTTATTTATTTGAATAGAAACAATTTTTTTTTATTCTATTTATTTTGTATTATTTATTTGTATTTGATTTATATTTTATTTCGTTTTATTTAGCCCATTTAGAATAGAATGCGAATGAGACTTCCATTACGCTCTTTGGTCTATAAGAGAACGTACAAACATTATTTGAATACCTGGAGTTGTAGAAGTGAAAATTAGTTTCTTATTTTATTATTTATATTTAATTTTATTATTTATATTTAATGAGCATCCTGTATTTCATAAAAATTCGGGGCAATATAATCCTTACGTAAGGGCCATCCTATCCAACTTTCGGGCATTAAGATACGTTTCAGACGTGGATGATTATCATAAAAGATTCCCAACATATCATAAGATTCCCTTTCTTGAAAATCCGCACTTTTCCAAACCCAGAAAACAGACGGAATTCTAGGATTCCACCTTGGGGCAAATACTTTTATACATACCTCTTCTGGTTGATCTATACCATAAGCTATTCTCGTAAGATGATACACACTAGCTAACAGTCCGCCCGGTGCTACATCATAGGCACATTGGGAACGTAAATAATTGTAACCATATACATATAAAATGACAGCAATGGAATGCCAATCCCCAGGCTTTATTTGTAAAGTCTCTATTCCTTGGTAGTCGAAGCCCAAAGATCTATGAACTAACCCATGTTTGGCTAGCCAAGCAGACAAACGACCTTGCATCTTTTTTATCTCCCCCACATTTTGATTTGTATAAAACTTTTATTTGTCTCTATAAGTTAAGTATTTCACATTTACGATGAAATTTATGAAAATTATTGTTTGTTATTATGTAAAAAAATGTGAAAAAAAAAAAATCCTGCCTAATTCACTAATTCGGGGGAAGATACC